GTTCATCTATTACCAAAAACAAGTCATTTATGGATATTAGCAGGAGGTCCGTGCAGATCCAGTATAGTGTCTTTTTCGCTCCACAAAGATCAAGATCAAATGAATGTTCATTCTTTTTCTTTCGAAGAAAGATATATCTTTGACCTCTCAATGACTAATCATCGAGTAAGACATAAATTGTTGGATACTTCTGGTAAAAAAGATAGGGAAATTCTTGACTATTCAAGACCTGATCGAATCATATCCAATGGTCATTGGAATTTCATATATCCTTCTATTCTCCAAGAAAATTCTGATTTCTTGGCGAAAAAACGAAGAAATAGATTCATTATCCCATTACAATATGATCAAGAACGAGATAAAGAACTAATGCCCTGTTTTGGTATTTCGATTGAAATACCCATAAATGGTATTTTACGTAGAAATAGTATTCTTGCTTATTTTGATGATCCACGATACAGAAGAAATAGTTCAGGAATTACTAAATATGGGACCATAGAGGTGGATTCAATCATAAAAAAAGAGGATTTGATTGAGTATCGAAGAGCAAAAGAATTTAGTCCGAAATACCAGAAAGTAGATCGGTTTTTTTTCATTCTCGAAGAAGTGCATATCTTACCCGGATCTTCGTTCATAATGGTCCGGAACAATAGTATCATTGGAGTAGATACACAACTCGCTTTAAATACAAGAAGCCGGGTAGGCGGATTAGTCCGAATGGAGAGAAAAAAAAAAAGTATTGAACTGAAAATCTTTTCTGGAGATATTCATTTTCCTGGAGAAACAGATAAGATATCCAGGCACAGCGGCATTTTGATACCACCAGAGACGGAAAAAAAAAATTCTAAGAAATCAAAAAAATTGAAAAATTGGATCTATGTCCAACGGATCACACCCACCAAGAAAAAGTATTTTGTTTCGGTTCGGTCCGTAGTCACATATGAAATAGCTGATGGGATAAATTTAGCAACACTTTTCCCTCGGGATCTCTTGCAGGAAAAGGATAATGTCCAACTTAGAGTTGTCAATTATATCCTTTATGGAAATGGCAAGTCAATTCGAGGAATTTATCACACAAGTATTCAATTAGTTCGGACTTGCTTAGTATTGAATTGGGACCAAGAAAAAAATGGTTCTATAGAAGAGGTTCATGCTTCCTTTGTTGAGGTAAGGACAAATGATCTGATTCGTGATTTTATAAGAATTGAGTTAGTCAAGTCCACTATTTCGTATACCGGAAAAAGGTATGATAGGGCAAGTTCCGTATTGATTTCCGATAATGGATTAGATCGCACCAATATCAATCCTTTTTATTCCAAGGCGAAGATTCAATCACTTACCCAACATCAAGGAACTATTGGTATTGGTACGTTGTTGAATCGAAATAATGAATGCCAATCTTTGATAATTTTGTCATCATCCAATTGTTCTCGAATTGGTCCATTCAATGGTTCGAAATATAACAATGTGACAAAAGAATCAGATCCCATAATAAAAATTAGGGATTTGCTGGGTCCCTTAGGGACTATTGTCCCTAAAATAGCGAATTTTTTTTCATCTTACTATTTCATAACTCATAATCATATCTTGTTAAAGAAATATTTGTTACTTGACAATTTTAAACAGACTTTCCAAGTACTTAAATACTGTTTAATAGATGAAAATAGGAGGATTTATAATCCCGATCCATGCGGTAACATAATTTTGAATCCATTCCATTTGAATTGGTGCTTTCTCCATCACGATTATTGTGAAGAGACATCTACAATAATTAGCCTTGGACAATTTATTTGTGAAAATGTATGTCTATTCAAATACGAATCACACGTAAAAAAATCTGGTCAAATTTTAATTGTTCATGTTGACTCCTTAGTTATAAGATCGGCTAAACCCTATTTGGCCACTCCAGGAGCAACTGTTCATAGCCATTATGGAGAAATCCTTTACGAAGGAGATACATTAGTTACATTTATATATGAAAAATCGAGATCTGGTGACATAACGCAAGGTCTTCCAAAAGTGGAACAAATCTTAGAGGTGCGTTCGATTGATTCAATATCGATGAACCTAGAAAGGAGAGTTGAAGGTTGGAACGAACGTATACAAAGAATTCTTGGAATACCCTGGGGATTCTTGATTGGAGCTGAGCTAACCATAGCCCAAAGTCGTATCTCTTTGGTTAATAAGATCCAAAAGGTTTATCGATCCCAGGGGGTACAGATCCATAATAGACATATAGAAATTATTGTACGTCAAGTAACATCAAAAGTGTTGGTTTCAGAAGATGGAATGTCTAATGTTTTTTTACCTGGAGAATTAATCGGCTTTTTGCGAGCGGAACGAGCAGGGCGTGCTTTGGACGAAGCGATCTGTTATCGGGCAATCTTATTGGGAATAACGAGGGCATCTCTAAATACTCAAAGTTTCATATCCGAAGCAAGTTTTCAAGAAACCGCTCGAGTTTTAGCAAAAGCTGCTCTACGAGGTCGTATTGATTGGTTGAAAGGCCTGAAAGAGAACGTTGTTCTGGGGGGGATTATACCTGTTGGTACCGGATTCCAAAAATTAGTACACCCTTCAAGGCAAGACAAGAACATTCATTTGGAAATAAGAGATATTTTGTTACACCATAGAGAATTATTTTGTTCTTACGTCCAAAACAATTTCCATGAGACAAATTTCCATGAGACATCAGAACAATCATTTACGCGATTTAATGATTCCTAAGAGCAGATTCTTTTCTTTCACTTTAACTATCTTTCAATTATCTGGTCCGATTATTGATTTGGTAAAAAATCAATAATTAAGTAATTAAAAGAAATTAATGGTTTGGGTCGTGTATCAACGGTCAATCCCCCGTAGAAGGTTCCATCGGAACAATTATTTATTTCAGGTTACCTCGTCTCTTTGTTAAAAAAAAAAAAGGAAGTCTGGGGAAAAATGACAAGAAGATATTGGAACATCAATTTGGAAGAGATGATGGAAGCAGGAGTTCATTTTGGTCATGGTACTAAGAAATGGAATCCTAGAATGGCCCCTTACATCTCTGCAAAGCGTAAAGGTATTCATATTACAAATCTCACTAGAACTGCTCGTTTTTTATCAGAAACCTGTGATTTAGTTTTTGATGCAGCAAGTAGGGGAAAAACCTTCTTAATCGTTGGTACAAAAAATAAAGCAGTGGATTCAGTAGCATCAGCTGCAATAAGGGCTCGGTGTCATTATGTTAATAAAAAATGGCTTGGTGGTATGTTAACGAATTGGTCCACTACGGAAACGAGACTTCACAAGTTCAGGGACTTAAGAGCAGAACAAAAGATGGGGAAACTCAACTGTCTCTCCAAAAGAGATGCAGCAATGTTGAAGAGAAAATTATCTACCTTGCAAACATATCTCGGTGGGATCAAATATATGACGGGGTTGCCTGATATTGTGATCATCGTTGATCAGCAAGAAGAATATACGGCTCTTCGAGAATGTGTCATTTTGGGGATTCCGACAATTTGTTTAATCGATACAAATTGTGACCCAGATCTCGCAGATATTTCGATTCCAGCAAATGATGACGCTATAGCTTCAATCCGATTGATTCTTAACAAATTAGTATCTGCAATTTGTGAGGGTCGTTCTAGCTATATAAGAAATCGTTGATTATCATTAGATTATCATTAAGAATAATAAGATTAGTTAATTATTTGGCAACTCCATAGATTTATTGGATCGGTTACTATTTTTGAATTTTTTAAAAGAGATAAAAAAATGGGGATATTGATATTATGTTATGATGTTATGTAATTTCTTGGTATCGTAAATAAAATATACGATTAATGATTCAAGTTAGTGAGTTGAGAAATAGATGGTTGAATCAAAATAATTCCTTTTTTGAAGTTCAATTTCTGTCAGAGGACAATATGAATGTTATACCATGTTCCATTAAAACACTCAAAGGGTTATACGATATATCGGGTGTAGAAGTAGGCCAACATTTCTATTGGCAAATAGGAGGTTTACAAATTCATGCCCAAGTACTTATCACTTCTTGGGTCGTAATTGCTATCTTATTAGGTTCAGTCATCATAGCTGTTCGGAATCCACAAACCATTCCGACCGACGGTCAGAATTTCTTCGAATATGTCCTTGAATTTATTCGAGATTTGAGCAAAACTCAGATTGGAGAAGAATATGGTCCTTGGGTTCCCTTTATTGGAACTATGTTCTTATTTATTTTTGTTTCTAACTGGTCAGGTGCTCTTTTACCTTGGAAAATCATACAATTACCTCATGGGGAGTTAGCTGCGCCTACGAATGATATAAATACTACTGTTGCTTTAGCTTTACCCACGTCAGCGGCATATTTTTATGCGGGTCTTACCAAAAAAGGATTGGGTTATTTCGGGAAATACATTCAACCAACCCCAATACTTTTACCAATTAACATCCTAGAAGATTTCACAAAACCTTTATCTCTTAGTTTTCGACTTTTCGGGAATATATTGGCTGATGAATTAGTAGTTGTTGTTCTTGTTTCTTTAGTCCCTTCAGTAGTTCCTATACCTGTTATGCTTCTTGGATTATTTACAAGTGGTATTCAAGCTCTTATTTTTGCAACGTTAGCCGCGGCTTATATAGGTGAATCCATGGAGGGTCATCATTGACTAGTTTTCGAAATAGTCTTTTTTAAGCTTATCCCAATTCATGCATGATTCAAGATAATCCACTTGGTTGGGGAACATAATAGATACAAATACAAATACGTATGAATATACGACCTAGAGTCGTAGGAAAAAAGATAGACGATATTGCGGAATTGTAAAAAAAAGATGGGTTGGGGGGGTCACACTAGATGTATGTAATCTTTATAAGTCCAGCCCCTGTGTCTGTTTCGAGGAATGATTCTAGAATCCGATTCAATATAAAATGCGGGTGGTTTGGTTTACGTTATGGAAGAAACAAATGTATATGTGATATTAGATATTTACTAGTTATATAGGACTATTCCTAATATATATATATTATTGATTTGATTGATTTGATTGATTTGATTGCGGTTCACTGCATTTATATAGTTCTAATATAAGTCTTTCTGTTTCGTCTGTGATTGTGGATTGAATGAAATGCAAAAAAGAGATGAACTCAAGGATAGTATCTAGAAGAAAAAAGAAAGGAAAGAAGAATTGAATGAAAGAATGGTTCGAAACAAAGAAATGCAATAACTAGAACCGTATACATATGTATTTACAAAAACTCCATTATGGGTAGAAACTCAAAATGAGATATCGAAATAGTTCTGACGATTCAGTAATATTATCATTTCAATTCGGAGTTTTTAGTTATTTCGACCCGATAGATCTTAATCAGATAGATCTTAATGATAAAATCTTAATGAAAAAAAAAAATGATAAAAAAAATTAAGTAAAAATTCATTGGTTGATTGTATCATTAACCATTTCTTTTTTTTTTGGTGCGAGGAACTTACCATGAATCCACTGATTTCTGCCGCTTCCGTTATTGCTGCTGGATTGGCCGTAGGGCTTGCTTCTATTGGACCTGGAGTTGGTCAAGGTACTGCTGCAGGCCAAGCTGTAGAAGGTATTGCGAGACAACCAGAAGCAGAGGGTAAAATACGAGGTACTTTATTGCTTAGTCTAGCTTTTATGGAAGCTTTAACAATTTATGGACTGGTCGTGGCGTTAGCACTTTTGTTTGCGAATCCTTTTGTTTAATCCTAGAAATGTAAAAAAGTACCTTACATACTATACTTTTTTTCTTATTTTTTTAACTCGCTATGCTATGCTTTTTTCTTATTTTATTAACTCAGAATTGCTGTTTGCTTCTTCTAATTATATCAACGCTTTACTCCTACAATTATTTATTTGTTGAGACAATACCCCAGGAAAGGAAGGATTGTTTTGAGGATGAGTAATTACTGATCCGCTCGTTTTCTTCCTTCGCGTCCTTAGCTTAGTACAATGGAAACCTTTTTTTTTTACTTTTTTTAGGAATCGTTTCAACAAACGAGATATTTCACAATTGACATGAGACCCAAGACTTAACCTAATAAGTATTTTATTGGATTGGAAACTTCAAGTAAGAAATTTTAAAATTATCAAATTAAATTACTAGATTTAATCTACTCCCATTAAAAAAAAAATGGAAATAAAATTTATATAATATAATAAAAAGAAATCGATCAAAAAAGGGACAACGAAGTGATACAAAAAGAACTCTGTTCTTTGTTAGTCCTATCTATAAGAGGAGAGCATATGAAAAATGGAACCGATTCTTTCCTTTCCTTGGGTCACTGGCCATCCGCCGGGAGTTTCGGGTTTAATACCGATATTTTAGCAACAAATCCAATAAATCTAAGTGTAGTGCTTGGTGTATTGATTTTTTTTGGAAAGGGGGTGTGTGCGAGTTGTGTATTTCAAGAATAGGTTGGATCCATCCGACTGCACTTTATTTATGGTATTTTATTCATTTTATAGGATAAATAGGAAAAAAAGTGCACGATCTCAACGAATTATTTCTGAATAAATTCAGAAATCATATGTAAGAACCATAGCATTTCGTGACTTATTGGTAAATTTGATTCTCTATCAACCAATAATGTGAGACCATTAACATGGTTAAAGCTAAACTGTTTGAAGTCCAGGCAAAACATGGTACTCTTTCTACCGGTACTAACGTACCGAAATGGTTTAAAAATGAATAGTTGGTAATTTATCTGATATAGAACACTCATATCGATAAAATGATTTGAATCATTTATTAAAAAAATGGGCATCTTGCTCTTTTTTTCCAATGTCGAATCGACGACCTACGTAAAAAAAAATAGGAATTTTTGGATTTGAAGAAAAAAAGGAAATAAAAAAAAATATAGAAATAAATTGTAAATTTTAATTTAAAATTAAATAAAGAACAAATCAAATACAAATAAAGAACAAATACAAATAAAGAAAGAACTTTGCTGACAATTATAGATTTTTGTCTGGTCGGAAGAGTCCTCCTAATATTCTGGTCTTATATCAGTTTCGATGTTTTTGAATATAAACAGAAAAGAGAGGGTAGGCTCATTACATTAAAAAAAAAGATATGGGAATGCCCATAATATAAAATAAATAATTGAGCGTGAGAGCCAAATGAATCGAAAGATTCATGTTTGGTTCGGGAAGAGATTATTGAAGTTGTGAAATTAATGGTAAGATAATCTACTTTCATTAAATGATTTATTAGATAATCGAAAACAGAGGATCTTGAGTATTATTCGAAATTCGGAAGAATTACGTAGAGGGGCCATTGAGCAGCTCGAAAGAGCCAGGACTCGCTTACGGAAAGTAGAAATAGAAGCAGATGAGTATCGAATGAATGGATACTCTGAGATAGAACGAGAAAAAGAAAATTTGATTAATGCTACTTGTGACACTTTGGAACGATTAGAAAATTACAAAAATGAAACCCTTCATTTTGAACAACAAAGAGCGATTAATCAGGTCCGACAAC